AATATAAAGTATATAATATAAAGTAAAGAATAATCTATAAAAAAAAAGTAAAAAAAAGGGTGGAGAAGGTTTTTTTTTTTCAAGCCTTTTTTGTCTAATGGAACCTAATAAGTACCCCTTTTCGATTAGGAGAGATGGCTGAGTGGACTAAAGCGTTGGATTGCTAATCCATTGTACGAGTTAATCGTACCGAGGGTTCGAATCCCTCTCTTTCCCGTTCTCCTTTTGATGAGGTGTACTAGATAAAATACTAAAAAAATACGAACAGTTACACTAATTAAATAAAGCAAGAAAAAGCTTTATTTTTTATTCTTCACGCCCCGGATTACGTCCTGGATCATTAGATAGGAATCCAAATATGAAGAGAGAAACAAAGAATATAACGACAGTGTATACAAAAAGTTTGAGAGTAAGCATTACACAATCTCCAAGATCTTACTTTTTTTTTTTCAAAAAAAAAAAAAAGAGAATAGATTCTCTATTTTTATACCAAATATCTAAATTTTATACCAATAAACCAAGTGAAGTTATTTTTTATTTTTTTATAGAAAAAATAAAAAAACAGGGTTTCATAAAGTCATTTGTAATAAGATTAAGATAGTAGTCGAGGTTTTTAGATTCAAACATATTTGCATACCAACATCTAGATATATTTTTTTTTTTGTGAACTCGAATCTAATCTAATTAGGTTCTTTCATTTAGGGAAACGGGAATAAAATTGAGTAAATAGAATGATCCAGATTTAGTATGGCTAACAAAAAAATTAAATGTTTGAATTGAGAGTTCGTTTATACGTAAATTTTTTTCATCTTTTGAATTGTTGGAATAATAAAAATCGTGAATTTTTCTAAGACAGTATTCATAATTTCATCGAAAACTTACAGCTGCTTGCCAAACAAAGGCTAAGAGAAGAAAGAAAAGAGGTATTACGGGCATAACATCTACGATTGGATTCAAAAAGGCGTAGGCCTCCGGCAATTTGGCGACTAAAAAGGTGCTTGAAAAAAGGGCAGAATTAAAACAAATACAGATCAAATTAAATATATTAAGCATAAAAAAAATTGGTGTTCTTGTGGATAATTTTATTTTGATTGAGTTATTAATATATTTTATATTAAATTTATATTATATATAAATTAGAAATATTTTTTTTTATTTTTCTATAAGGAAAAAAATAAATAAACATAGTCTAAAAAGACTTTGTTGAACTTACTCAATCAAAAACCCTTTCATTCTCTTATGAGAATTAAAGAAATAATATTTTCATACAATATCTTAATTGAATTCTATGTAATGATCAATAAAGTGAATTTGATTTGCTATCTACATTTGTCAAAACCCTAGCACCACTGTAATCTAGATTTAATTTGGGCTGAAAGTTAATTGACGAACAACCAATAGCAATATTACTCTTTTAGTAGTCTTGAATAAAAAAAGAAATGGGGCGTAGCCAAGCGGTAAGGCAACGGGTTTTGGTCCCGCTATTCGGAGGTTCGAATCCTTCCGTCCCAGAGTACAGTCATTACGGAATCAATCTTCTATTGCCTTTGTACACCATCTTTATCTTTCTGTTTAAAAATCCAATTTTCTTAAAAAAATTTGAAATGAAAAGAAGAATCAACTTATTTTTCATCATTTCAATCGAATTCAACAAAATCTATTTGCTTAAAAAAAAAAGTCCTTTCAACCAATTTTACAATGGCACAGGAAATTTTCTTAAAATTTAAAAATTTTTTGAATCCAAAGTTTATCATACGTGAATCAAGCGTTTGTACGCTGCTTTGATAGAAAAAAGCATCAAAAATAAGGGCCTTGTTGCTGTCGTTTTTTAATAAAACGATTTCAGAATGAAGAATAAAATTTGATTTGTCTCATTTTTTCGAAAAAATGAGACAAAGAAAAAAGGGGGTAGAGACTACTCAATAAAAAAGTACTTAAGGATTCTCTGTTGAGATATTTTAGAGTTATTTAACTTGAGTTATGCGAGTACGAATGTTACGAATGCTTTTTACGAAAAAATTTTTAGGTTTTCAATATGGGCTAATCGATTTTATGTTTTTATTAATCTATTTAATATTGAAATTTTATACCGCGAGTTAACTTGTACTCATTGAACTTTTTTTTATAGATACGTCTTAGGAAAAAGCCTATTATACGTTTCGAGGGGGTATTATTTCTGCATCTATCCGAATGAATCGTTTATCAAATCGTTGCAATTGATGTTTGATCCCGAAGAGATCTTCGGAAAGTAGGTTTTTATGATCCGATAACTAACTTATTTCAATTTTCCTGCTATTCTCGATTTACTGAAAAGGGCGCTCAACCAACAAAAACAGTTCATTATATTTCAAAAAAGGCTGGGGGTTTTCCGGAATTAAGTCTTCATAAAACAAAATTTAATTCATAAAAAAAAAAAAAAAGAGGATTGAAAGACGCGTATAGAGCTTGCTATCAAATTTTATCTACTCTTTTATTTCCTCCTCTTTCGCTTACATTAAATTTATTTTCATTTATTATAATTATAATTTTATTTATTGTTAGTATTCTTCCTAAGGTACGAATACTTAAAAAACCTGCTAACAACTACTATGTTTTATAATCATAAATAAAAACAAATTTATGAACAAAATTTTGGATCTCTCGAAATTTGCGTGTATAAATAATTTTTTTTACTGTATAGAAAATAATACTGTATATAAATAGAAAATCTAAAATAATGAAAATAAATTAATATATCTAATAAATTAATATATCTATATATATTTAGTATTTAGAAAAGATATATATTTTTATTATTAAATTTAAATGAATTATGAATAATTTTTAAAGGCCCGAAAGGGCCTAAAAACGGATAAAACGAGGTGAGATTACCCTAGCTGGTTTAGTTTTCATTATATGAACTAACAAATCAAGGGGTTAAGCTTTTTTCTTTTCGCTATATTAAAAATTCATAATCATATTGACAACAGCGTATTGACCAAATATAATTCTCTCATAGAGAACTAGATCTAGTTATCCCTAACGCACACATGACTGGATTTGTATTTTTTATTTATTTATTCTGGTTGTATCTACATATTTGCAGTACTTTTTTGGGGGGGTTGCTAACTCAACGGTAGAGTACTCGGCTTTTAAGTGCGACTAGCATCTTTTACACATTTGTATGAAGAAAAGTATTCGTCCAGATCTGCGGTAGCGTTTGTAAGACCACGACTGATCCTGAAAGGAATGAATGGAAAAAATAGCATGTCGTATCAAGGGAGAATTCAGCTAATTTTTTTTTTGTTTTCCTGAGAGGTCTAACCTTGTTTTCGGTGTCGACAAAAAAAAAGGAATTCCAATGTTGGTCGAGTGAATAAATATAAATGGATGGATAAAAAAACCAGTTTTCCTGATTACAGGAAAAAAAAAGAAACGAGCTTCCATTCGTAATTTGAAAAATTACCCGATCTAATTAAATGTTAAAAATAGATTAGTGCCTAATACGGGTATGGGAAGGAATTTTTTTCTTGCGTGTTATTGTAAATTTTTTCATGAGTCCTAATTATTTTTTCCCTAGTCCGTTTGGGTTAGGTTGGAGATGGATGTGTAAAAGAAGCAGTATATTGATAAAAAAAAATATATTTTCCAAAATCAAAAGAGCGATTAGGTTCAAAAAATAAAGGATTTCTAATAATCTAATCTTGTTTTGTTATTCTATAAATATAACGAACAGAAACCTATTAAAAATAGAGAATCTGGTTAGCAGTCTACCTGTTTATGAGGTATCTATGGTTTTCGTAATCTAATACCTTTACCTTATTTTGACTGTATCGCACTATGTGTCATTTCATAACTAAAGAAACTAAAAACTTTACAGTTCAAATCGAATTTCAATCTAAATGGATAAATTTCAAGGATATTTAGAGTTCGATGGGGCTCGGCAACAGAGTTTTCTATATCCACTTTTTTTTCGGGAGTCGATTTATGTAATCGCTTATGATCACGGTTTAAATAGATTAAATAGAAATCGCTCGATTTTATTGGAAAATGAGGATGATGACAAAAAATATAGTTTACTAATTGTGAAACGCTTAATTTTTCGAATGTATGAACAGAATCGTTTAATTATTTCCACTAAGGATTTTAGCAAAAATCCCCTTTTGGGGACGACCAATCTTTTCTCTTATCAAATGATATCTGTTTTATTTGCAGTGATTATAGAAATTCCATTTTCCTTAAGATTAGGATCCTCTTTCCAAGGAAACCAATTAAAAAATTTTTATAATTTCCAATCAATTCATTCGATATTTCCCTTTTTAGAAGACAAATTCTCACATTTTAATTATGTCTTAGATGTACTAATACCTTATCCCATCCACCTAGAAATCTTGGTTCAAACCCTACGTTACCGGGTAAAAGATGCCTCTTATTTGCATTTTTTTCGGTTCTGTCTATACGAGTATTGCAGTTGGAAGAAATTTAATAAAAAAAAAAAAAAAAAATCAATTTTTAATCCAAGATTTTTATTGTTCTTATATAATTCTCATGTATGTGAATACGAATCCATCTTTTTGTTTCTACGTAAGCGGTCTTCGCATTTACGATCCACATATTATGAAGTTCTTTTTGAGCGAATTTTATTCTATGGAAAAATACACTTTTTTTTTCAAGTCTTTGTTAATACTTTTCCGGCGACCCTAGGGTTGCTAAAGGATCCTTTCATACATTATGTTAGATATAACGGAAAAAGCATTCTGGCAACAAAGGATACGCCGCTTATGATGAATAAATGGAAATATTATTTTGTTAATTTATGGCAATGTTATTTTTCCGTATGGTGTCAATCGCAAAAGGTCAATATAATTCAATTATCTAAAGATAATTTAGAGTTTATGGGTTATCTATCAAGTTTGCAATTAAATCCTTTAGTGGTACGTAGTCAAATGCTCGAAAACTCATATCTAATAGATAATGTTCGAATCAAATTCGATAGCAAAATTCCAATTTATTCTATTATT